TATGGATTAAATTATAAAAAATTTTTTAGGTCAAAAATGAATATTTGTGAACAGTGTAGATATCATTTGAAAATGAGCAGTTCAGATAGAATCGAACTTTCGATTGATCCGGGGACTTGGGATCCTATGGATGAAGATATGGTCTCTATGGACCCCATTGAATTTCATTCAGAGGGGGAACCCTATAGAGATCGTATCGATTCTTATCAAAGAAAGACAGGTTTAACTGAAGCTGTTCAAACAGGCATAGGTCAACTAAATAGTATTCCCATAGCAATTGGAGTTATGGATTTTAAGTTCATGGGAGGTAGTATGGGATCCGTAGTAGGCGAGAAAATCACCCGTTTGATCGAGTATGCTACTAATCGATCTTTACCTGTCATTATTGTGTGTGCTTCTGGAGGAGCGCGCATGCAAGAAGGAAGTTTGAGTTTGATGCAAATGGCTAAAATATCTTCCGCTTCATATAATTATCAATCAAATAAAAAATTATTCTATGTATCAATCCTTACATCTCCTACAACCGGTGGAGTAACAGCCAGTTTTGGTATGTTGGGAGATGTCATTGTTTCTGAACCTAATGCCTACGTTGCATTTGCGGGTAAAAGAGTAATTGAACAAACATTGAATAAGACAATACCCGATGGTTCACAAGCGGCTGAGTATTTATTCCATAAAGGCTTATTTGACCCAATTGTACCACGTAATCCTTTAAAAGGTGTTCTGAGTGAGTTATTTCAGCTCCACAGTTTCTTTCCCTTGAATCAAAATTCAAAAAATTAATAAAGTATAGCACTAAATTCAGTTATTTGTAGCGAACAAGTATTTAGTTCATCGTAATCAAAAAAAAACTAAAAAGAATGGTGTTTTCTTTGATGACATAAGTTCTACTTGTAATAAGAGTTAGAAGTTTCGGGTAATTACTTTTTTTTTTTCCTCCAGATCTATTTTTTTATCCTACCTCTATTCATGATTAGTAATCACGAACCTTCTATCAACAGGATAAAAAAGTGAATTTTTCCCTCCGAGGAATTAGGGAAAATAAAAAAAAATTATCTGGCCTTCTTACGTATTAATATAGACAATAAAAAAAAATATCGAAATCAAAATAAAAAGAAATAAATATAAAATAGAGAATAGAAGTTATTTCTATATCTATCGATAACCCCCGTTTTTTATTTTACTATGAATCCCCGTTTGTTGGATGGATCGAATTAGTTAGAGTCGCAAACTCCTAATAAAATCTTTATAAACTCCTTATTAGATTAGAAAGATAGAAAGAAATAAGGATGGGAGAAGAATATTAAAATATATTAATAAAGCGAATTATCATACATATTCGTGTAGAAAGATGAATAGGTACACTTATTTTATTTAGTTCTACATTCCTTGCACTTATTAACTACTTATTATATTAACTACTTATTAACTACTTATAAATATTATAATTAAATATTAATAATTTATTAATATTTAATTATAATATAATTATTATATATAATATAAATATAATTATTAAATTATATTATAAATATAATACAGTTTATGATATATACTTAGGATAGATATACTTAGGATAGATATACTTAGGATAGATATACTTATCATATCATAAGATATCTTTCTCTTTCTAATAGATAGAAATATTAAATCGAGGCACCCATTCTATGACAGATCTCAACTTACCCTCTATTTTTGTGCCTTTAGTGGGCCTAGTATTTCCGGCAATTGCAATGGCTTCTTTATCTCTTCATGTCCAAAAAAATAAGATTGTCTAGATCCGATGGGACCAAATCTCATCAATTTATTTCAACACTGGATCATAATACAGATATTTATTTAGTGTAATATGGTACGATATGTGACTCTTTACGAACACAAATGAAAGAACTGTTATGCATGCGGATGCATGATATCCGCATAAATGCATGTATATGCAGGTATAGCTGGTTAAATTAAAAATGGATCGGCGAATATTTTATTTAAATGGAAAGTCAATGTATCTAACAAATTACTTCTAACGGTTTACATCAGAATAGTGCTAGTTAATGAAAGTTACTTCGGGATCAAGAAAGTAAAATTCATTTGGGTTATTCTCTCAATTCCAATCGAATGCAACTGGATCTAGTAGAGTATGAATTGGCGATCAGAACATATATGGATAGAACTTATAATGGGGTCTCGAAAAACAAGTAATTTTTTCTGGGCCTGTATCCTTTTTTTAGGTTCACTAGGATTCTTAGTGGTTGGAACTTCCAGTTATCTTGGTAGGAATCTGATATCCGTATTTCCATCTCAGCAAATTATTTTTTTTCCACAAGGGATAGTGATGTCTTTCTATGGGATCGCAGGTCTATTCATTAGCTCCTATTTGTGGTGCACAATTTCATGGAATGTAGGTAGTGGTTATGACCGATTCGATAGAAAAGAAGGAATAGTGTGTATTTTTCGTTGGGGATTTCCTGGAATAAATCGTCGCATCTTCCTTCGCTTACTTATGAGAGATATCCAATCCATCAGAATGGAGGTTAAAGAGGGTCTTTATCCTCGTCGTGTCCTTTATATGGAAATCAGAGGCCAAGGAGCCATTCCCTTGACTCGTACTGATGAGTATTTTACTCCACGAGAAATTGAACAAAAAGCTGCCGAATTGGCCTATTTCTTGCGGGTACCAATTGAAGTATTTTGAAATGAACTGAAGAAAAAATTGAAAAAAAAAACTTGCTAATTTCCTTTTTAATACAACCGTCGACTCTATCTGATATTTCTCTGAAGTACGAGTTCTATAAAAAGGTATTGAACCCATGGATCTATTTCCTATTTTTGTCTAATAATTTAGATCTCGGATCTATAAGGAAAGGAATATAGAAATAGAATAAGGGTCCTTTTAGGATAAAAATGAAAAAAAAAAAGAAAGCCTGGGTCTCCCTCCCATATATTTCATCCATAATATTTTTGCCCTGGTGGGTCTCTCTCTCATTTAATAAATGTCTGGAACCTTGGGTTACTAATTGGTGGAATACCGGGAAATCCGAAACTTTTTTGAATGATATTCAAGAGAAAAACGTTCTAGAAAGATTCATAGAATTGGAAGAACTATTCCTCTTGGATGAAATGATAAAGGAGTACCCGGAGACGCATATACAAAAACTTCGTACAGGAATACACAAGGAAACGATACAATTGGTCAAAACACACAATGAATATCATCTCCATATCATTTTGGATTTCTCGACAAATATAATTTGTTTCGCTATTCTAAGTGGTTATTTTATTCTGGGTAATGAAGAACTTGTCATTCTTAATTCTTGGATTCAGGAATTCCTCTATAACTTAAGTGACACAATAAAAGCTTTTTTGATTCTTTTAGTTACTGATTTATGGATCGGATTTCATTCGACCCATGGTTGGGAACTAATGATTGGTTCGGTCTACAACGATTTTGGATTGGTTCATAACGATCAAATTATATCTAGTCTTGTTTCCACTTTTCCAGTTATTCTAGATACAATTGTGAAATATTGGATCTTCTATTATTTAAATCGTGTATCTCCTTCACTTGTAGTCATTTATCATTCAATGAATGAATGAAGAACTCATTTGATCTCCTGATATCAATCAAATCAGAATCTTTCTTCGTATATAAAGAAAACATTTTCAATCTTACTTAATTCTTTATACTTCTAGTTCTTCAAGGTATTCGTCCTATATTCCAGTACAATTATCCCAGTACAATGACAGACTCGTGTATAGGGAACTATACTAGCTACCTATCTAATTTATTGTAGAAATTCCGGGATCAATGATTGGACATGCAAAATAGAAATACTTTTTCTTGGGTAAAGGAACAGATGACTCAATCGATTTCTATATCGATCATGATATATGTAATAACTCGGGCATCTATTTCAAATGCATATCCCATTTTTGCGCAGCAGGGTTATGAAAACCCACGAGAAGCAACTGGACGAATTGTATGTGCCAATTGCCATTTAGCTAATAAGCCCGTGGATATTGAAGTTCCGCAAGCCGTGCTTCCTGATACTGTATTTGAAGCAGTTGTTCAAATCCCTTATGATATGCAACTGAAACAAGTTCTTGCTAATGGTAAAAAGGGGGCTTTGAATGTAGGGGCTGTTCTTATTTTACCCGAGGGATTCGAATTAGCCCCCCCCGATCGTATTTCTCCCGAGGTGAGAGAAAAGATGGGAAATCTGTCTTTTCAGAGTTATCGTCCCAATAAAAGAAATATTCTTGTGATAGGTCCTGTTCCCGGTCAGAAATATAGTGAAATCGCCTTTCCCATTCTTTCCCCCGACCCTGCTACGAGGAAAGACGTTCACTTCTTAAAATATCCCATATATGTAGGTGGGAACAGAGGAAGGGGTCAGATTTATCCTGATGGGAGCAAGAGTAACAATACAGTCTATAATGCTACATCAGCAGGTATAGTAAGCAGAATAGTACGTAAAGAAAAAGGAGGATATGAAATAACCATAGTTGATGCATCGGATGGACATCAAGTGGTTGATATTATACCTCCAGGACCAGAACTTCTTGTTTCAGAGGGTGAATCCATCAAGCTTGATCAACCATTAACAAGCAATCCCAATGTAGGAGGGTTTGGTCAGGGAGATGCAGAAATAGTGCTTCAAGATCCATTACGTGTCCAAGGCCTTTTGTTCTTCTTGGCATCTGTTATTTTGGCACAAGTTTTTTTGGTTCTTAAAAAGAAACAGTTTGAAAAGGTTCAATTGTATGAAATGAATTTCTAGGTCCAGAAATTCCTTAACATCAAGTTGGTAAAAAGCAACAAATTATTGTCGATCGATACTTATGTATGATCAAAAAATTCTGTAAACCTTTTTGTTTATACTGTTTTTGTTTTGTTTGTGGGATGTCTGGAATTCATTACGTGTATCCCATTCCTAGTAATAGACTATAGGCATACAAATATAAAGGAAGAGAATACAAGGGAAGGATGGGAAAAATGAAAGGAA